AATGAATTGCCTGAAAAAAGGATTATCTTGATAGGATAAATTATGTAATTTTATTACATTCATTATATTTAATAGAATTAAACTATTTCTAAAAGTATCAAAAACTTTTGTGCATCATACACTAAAATATATTTAATATAATATATACATATTAATATTTATATAGATGTATAAAAAGATAAGCTAACTAAGCTTATGGGTTCATACCCCATCTATAAAGGTTTCAATCCTTTTCTTTTTAATTTTAAATAATTCAACAAAAATTATATTCTTTAGAATTTTAATAATAGGAACTATTATTACTATTTCATCTAATTCTTGATTAAGAGCTTGAATAGGTCTAGAAATTAATTTATTAGCTTTTATCCCCCTAATAAGAGATAATAAATTAATATCTACAGAATCCTCATTAAAGTATTTTTTAACTCAAGCATTAGCATCATCAATTCTTTTATTTGCAATAATTTTATTTTTATTAAATTCAAATAAAATTTATTCAAATTTTTATATAGAAATAATAATTTTTTCTTCATTAATTATAAAAAGAGGATCTGCCCCATTTCATTTTTGATTTCCAAATGTAATAGAAGGATTATCTTGAATAAATAGCTTAATTTTAATAACTTGACAAAAAATTGCCCCTATAATACTTATTTCTTATATTATATTTAAATCATTAATTATTATTAGAATTTTTTTTTCAAGAATAATTGGAGCTTTAGGAGGACTAAACCAAACTTCTTTACGAAAATTAATAGCTTATTCATCTATTAATCACTTAAGATGAATACTAATAGCTATATATAATAGAAATTTATTATGAATAATTTATTTTATATTTTATTCTTTTTTAACTTTTATAATAATTTTCATATTTAATATATTTAAAATTTCTCATTTAAATCAATTATTTTCATTATTTTTTAATTCAAAAATTATAAAATTTTTTTTATTCTTTAATTTATTATCTTTAGGTGGTTTACCCCCATTTTTAGGATTTTTACCAAAATGAATAGTAATCCAATCAATAACTATAAATAATCAATTGTTTTTATTAACTTTTATAATTTTAATAACATTAATTACCCTTTATTTTTATATTCGATTATCATATAGAGCTTTTATACTAAATTATTATGAAAATAACTGATTTAATAATTCCTTATACATAACAACAAAAATGAAAATTTTTATAAATTGTTCATTTTTTTCTTCATTTGGTTTATTTTTGATTTCTTCTTTATATTTTTTACTTTAAGGCTTTAAGTTAAAAAAACTAATAGCCTTCAAAGCTATAAATATAAGAAAAATCTTTTAAGCCTTAGTATACTTTTATTACTCCTTTAGAATTGCAGTCTAATATCATCATTGACTATAAAGCTTATTAATTTTTATTTATTGATTAGAGAGAATAATCTCATAAATAGATTTACAATCTATCGCCTAAATTTCAGCCATCTAATCGCAACAATGGTTATTCTCTACTAATCATAAAGATATTGGAACATTATACTTCATTTTTGGAGCTTGATCAGGAATAGTTGGAACTTCATTAAGAATTCTTATTCGAACAGAACTAGGACATCCAGGAACATTAATTGGAAATGATCAAATTTATAATGTAATTGTTACAGCTCATGCTTTCATTATAATTTTCTTTATAGTAATACCAATTATAATTGGAGGATTTGGAAATTGATTAGTACCTTTAATATTAGGAGCTCCAGATATAGCTTTCCCCCGAATAAATAATATAAGATTTTGATTACTTCCTCCCGCATTAACTTTATTATTAATAAGAAGCATAGTAGAAAACGGAACTGGTACAGGATGAACTGTTTATCCCCCTTTATCATCTAATATTGCCCATGGAGGATCTTCTGTAGATTTATCTATTTTTTCACTTCATTTAGCAGGAATTTCTTCTATTTTAGGTGCTGTAAACTTTATTACAACTGTAATTAATATACGATCTGCTGGAATTTCATTTGATCGAATACCATTATTTGTTTGATCAGTAGTAATTACTGCTTTATTACTTCTTTTATCTTTACCTGTTTTAGCTGGAGCAATTACTATATTATTAACAGATCGAAATTTAAATACATCTTTCTTTGACCCTGCTGGAGGAGGAGATCCAATTTTATACCAACATCTATTTTGATTTTTTGGACATCCTGAAGTTTATATTTTAATTTTACCTGGATTTGGAATAATTTCACATATTATTAGACAAGAATCAGGAAAAAAGGAAACTTTTGGAACATTAGGAATAATTTATGCAATATTAGCAATTGGACTATTAGGATTTATTGTTTGAGCTCATCATATATTTACAGTTGGAATAGACGTTGATACACGAGCTTACTTCACTTCTGCAACTATAATTATTGCTGTACCAACAGGAATTAAAATTTTTAGATGACTAGCAACTTTATATGGTGTACAATTAAATTATTCTCCTGCTATTTTATGAGCATTAGGATTTTTATTTTTATTTACAGTTGGAGGATTAACAGGAATTATTTTAGCTAATTCATCTATTGATATTATTCTTCATGATACTTATTATGTAGTAGCTCATTTTCATTATGTATTATCTATAGGAGCTGTATTTGCAATTATAGCAGGTTTTGTTCATTGATATTCATTATTTACAGGTTTAACTTTAAATACAAAATTATTAAAAAGTCAATTTATTATTATATTTATTGGAGTAAATTTAACATTTTTTCCTCAACATTTTTTAGGATTAGCTGGAATACCTCGACGTTATTCAGATTATCCAGATGCTTATACTACTTGAAATATTATTTCTACTATTGGTTCAAGTATTTCATTATTAGGAATTTTATATTTTTTTTATATTATTTGAGAAAGTTTAATTACTCAACGAAAGGTTTTATATCCTATTCAATTAAATTCATCTATTGAATGGTTACAAAATACCCCACCTGCTGAACATAGTTACTCAGAATTGCCTTTACTACTTAATTTCTAATATGGCAGATTAGTGCAATGTATTTAAGCTTCATATATAAAGTATTTTACTTTTATTAGAATATAATGTCAACATGAGCAAATTTAGGATTACAAGATAGTTCATCCCCTTTAATAGAACAATTAATCTTTTTTCATGATCATGTAATATTAATTTTAGTAATAATCACAATTTTAATTAGATATTTAATATTAATATTATTTTTTAATATATATGTAAACCGTTATTTATTACATGGACAAACCATTGAAATTATTTGAACTATTTTACCTGCAATTATTTTATTATTTATTGCTTTTCCTTCATTACGATTATTATACTTATTAGATGAAATTAATGAACCTTCAATTACTTTAAAAACAATTGGCCATCAATGATATTGAAGTTATGAATATTCAGATTTTAAAAATATTGAATTTGATTCATATATAATTCCAACAAATGAATTATTAATAAATAATTTTCGATTATTAGATGTAGATAATCGAATTGTAATTCCTATAAATTCACAAATTCGTATTTTAATAACAGCTGCAGATGTTATTCATTCATGAACTATTCCAGCTTTAGGAGTAAAAGTAGATGCTACACCTGGACGATTAAATCAAACTAATTTTTTAATTAATCGACCAGGATTATTTTATGGACAATGTTCAGAAATTTGTGGAGCTAATCATAGTTTTATACCAATTGTAATTGAAAGAATTCAAATTAATTATTTTATTAAATGAATTTCTAATAATTTAAATTCTTCATTAGATGACTGAAAGCAAGTATTGGTCTCTTAAACCACTTTATAGTAAATTAGCAATTACTTATAATGGAAAAAATTAGTTAAATTTATAACATTAGTTTGTCAAACTAAAATTATCTTTTTTTATGATATTTTTTAATACCACAAATAGCTCCAATTAATTGATTAAGTTTATTTATTATATTTTTTATTATTTTTTTAATATTTAATATAATAAACTATTATTCATTCATTCCTATAATACCTAAATCAAATTTAATTAATAATAATAAATTAATAAATTCATTAAATTGAAAATGATAACAAATTTATTTTCAACATTTGATCCTTCTTCAAGTATTTTCAATTTATCATTAAATTGATTAAGAACATTTTTAGGGATTTTAATAATTCCTTCAATATACTGATTAATACCTTCTCGATATCATATCTTTTGAAATAACATTTTATTAACATTACATAAAGAATTTAAAACTTTATTAGGACCAATAAGTATAAATGGATCAACTTTCATTTTCATTTCTTTATTTTCAATAATTTTATTTAATAATGTAATAGGATTATTTCCTTACATTTTTACAAGTACTAGTCATTTAACATTAACTTTAACATTAGCTTTACCTCTATGATTATGTTTTATATTATTTGGATGAATTAATAATTCACAACATAGATTTGCTCATTTAGTTCCTCAAGGAACACCTATTGTTCTAATACCTTTTATAGTATGTATTGAAACAATTAGTAATGTTATTCGTCCAGGTACTTTAGCTGTACGATTAACAGCAAATATAATTGCAGGTCATTTATTATTAACTCTTTTAGGAAATACTGGACCTTCAATACCTACAATATTATTATTAATTTTAATTATTACACAAATTGCTTTATTAATTTTAGAATCAGCTGTTGCTATAATTCAATCTTATGTATTTGCTGTTCTTACAACATTATATTCTAGAGAAGTAAATTAATGTCAACTCATTCAAATCATCCATTTCATTTAGTTGATTATAGTCCATGACCTCTAACAGCATCAATTGGAGCTATAGTAACTGTTAGAGGAATAGTAAAATGATTTCATCAATATGATACTTCCTTATTTTTTTTAGGTAATATTATTACTTTATTAACAATTTATCAATGATGACGTGATGTAACACGAGAAAGAACATTTCAAGGATTACATACCTTTAATGTAATTAAAGGATTACAATGAGGAATAATTTTATTTATTTTATCTGAAATTTTATTTTTTGTTTCATTTTTCTGAGCTTTTTTTCATAGTAGACTTTCACCAACATTAGAATTAGGATTATTATGACCACCAATAGGAATTATTGCATTTAATCCATTTCAAATTCCATTATTAAATACAGTAATTTTATTAACATCAGGAATTTCAATTACTTGAGCACATCATAGATTAATAGAAAATAATTATTCTCAAACAACTCAAGGTTTATTTTTTACAGTAATTTTAGGAATTTATTTTACTATTCTTCAAGCTTTTGAATACCTAGAAGCTCCTTTTTCAATTGCAGATTCAGTTTATGGCTCAACATTTTTTGTAGCAACAGGATTTCATGGAATTCATGTTTTAATTGGAACAACATTTTTATTAGTTTGTTTAAGTCGACATTTAAATAATCGGTTTTCAAAAAATCATCATTTTGGATTTGAAGCTGCTGCTTGATATTGACATTTTGTAGATATTGTATGATTATTCCTTTATGTCTCAATTTATTGATGAGGAGGATAATTAATTATTTATATAATATAAAAAGTATATTTGACTTCCAATCATAAAGTCTATTATTAATAGTATAAATAATTTTATCAATTTTCATTATTAGAATAATTATTATATTAATTACAATAATAATTATAATTTTAGCTTCAATTTTATCAAAAAAAACCTTAATTGATCGAGAAAAAATTTCACCTTTTGAATGTGGATTTGATCCAAAATCATCATCTCGTTTACCTTTTTCATTACGATTTTTTTTAATTACAATTATTTTTTTAATTTTTGATGTTGAAATTGCTTTAATTTTACCAATTATTTTAATTATAAAATTTTCAAATATTTTTATATGAATATTTACATCAATTTTTTTCATTTTAATTTTATTATTAGGATTATATCATGAATGAAATCAAGGAATGTTAAACTGATCAAATTAAGGGTTGTAGTTAAATATAACATTTGATTTGCATTCAAAAAGTATTGATTAATCAATCTACCTTATAATGAATATGAAGCAAAATTTGCAATTAGTTTCGCCCTAATCTTAGATAATTAAATATCCTTATTCTTTATTAATTGAAACCAAAAAGAGGTATATCACTGTTAATGATAAAATTGAATAATAATTCCAATTAAAGAAATATTATGTTTAAAGAAAAGCTGCTAACTTTATCTTTTAATGGTTAAATTCCATTTATATTTCTATTTATATAGTTTAATAAAAACATTACATTTTCATTGTAAAAATAAATTTATTTACTTTATAAATATATATATATATATTTATAATTACTAAATAAAATTATTTAACCTAAATATTCAAAGATTAATTTATCTCCCTAACATCTTCAATGTTATACTCTAATTATAAGCTATTTGAATAAAAACAAATTATTATTATAAATAAAATAATAATTCAAAATATAAAACTTAATAAATAAATTTTTAAATTATTATTTTGTAAAACTTAATTAAATTGAGAAAATTTTAATAAATTATTATAAAGATTTTGACCTCCAAAATATTCTAATCAACCTTGATCAGATGATTTAATTATTATTTTTCTAAAAATTAAAAAATTATTTATAATACCATAAGTAGAAATATAAGGTATAAATCATATTCTACCTAAAAAATAAGAAAAATTATAATTATTTAAAGATTTATTAAAAAAAAATAAAGAAATATTAGAAATTAAATAACCTCTTAATCCTCCAATAATACAAACTATTTTAGTTAATAATTTCAAATAAATAGGAAGAATTACAACAACTGGAGTTATAAATATTAATCATATTAATATTCTTCCCCCAAAAATTCTAAAAATTAATAAAATAATTATACTTTTTAATATAATTCAACCTTCATCATTTAATAAATTTAAAGAAATAAAATTAAAATTACCAGTTATTGAATAATAAACTAATCGAAAAGAATAACAAACAGTTAAACCTGTAGAAAAAAAATATAAAAAAAAAGAAAAGAAATTTATATAAGATATTGATACTATTTCTAAAATTAAATCCTTTGAATAAAATCCAGATAAAAAAGGTATTCCACATAAAGCTAAATTAGCAATATTAAAACAAGAAGAAGTTAAAGGTATTATAAAACATAATCTTCCTATAAAACGAATATCTTGTATATTATTTATATTATGAATAATAGCTCCTGCACATATAAATAATAAAGCTTTAAATAATGCATGAGTTAATAAATGAAAAAATGCTAACTTTCAATAACCTATAGCTAAAATTCTTATTATTAATCCTAATTGTCTCAAAGTTGATAAAGCAATAATTTTTTTTAAATCAAATTCATAATTAGCCCCTAATCCAGACATAAATATAGTTAAATTACCTAATAATAATAATAAAACTCCTAAAAAAGTATTATTTAATAAAAAATTAAATCGAATTAATAAATAAACTCCAGCTGTTACTAAAGTAGAAGAATGAACTAAAGCAGAAACAGGAGTAGGAGCTGCTATTGCAGCAGGCAATCATGAAGAAAAAGGAATTTGAGCTCTTTTAGTTATAGCAGCTAATATTACTAAAAATCCTACAATTATTATTTCTAATCTATTTTTATAAAATTCTAAATAAAAAATATAATTTCAACTTCCATAATTTAATATCCAAGCAATAGCTAATAATAAAGCAACATCACCAATACGATTAGATAAAGCAGTTAATATTCCAGCATTATAAGATTTAATATTCTGAAAATAAATTACTAAACAATAAGAAACAAGACCTAATCCATCTCATCCTAACAAAATTCTAATTATATTAGGACTAATAATTAAAAATATCATAGAACTAACAAATATTAATACTAATATAATAAACCGATTAATTTTATAATCTGATATTATATATTCTTTTCTATAAAAAATTACTAAAGAAGAAATTATTAAAACAAAAGATATAAATAATAAACTTATTCAATCAAATAATAAAGTTATAACAATATTTAAAGAATTAATTGAAATTAACTCTAATTCAATGAAAATAACATAATCATTTAAAATAAAATAAATTCCAAAAAAAAAAGAAATAAGTCTAAAAATAAATAAATTTATAAATCTAATTACACAAATTGATAAATATTTCACAATTTAAAAAGATAATTCTTATCATTGACATCACAAATCAATATTTTATATATAAACTATTTAAATTATAATCATAATATACATATTTCACTTTTTAAAATTAATAAATTTAAAGGAAATCAATGTAAAAATAAAAGTAAAAATTCACGATTAGTACCTGTTCTTAACAAATAAATTCCAGAAAAACTTTTACCATGTTGTCTATAAGCATATAAATATAAAGAATAAGCAGCACTAAAAAAAGATAAAAAAGATAAACTAATTATAGAAACTCAAGATCATCTAATAATTCTATTAATTAAAGAAATTTCTCCTAATAAATTTAAAGAAGGTGGAGCTGCTATATTTGATGAACTTAATAAAAATCATCATAAAGATATTGAAGGTATAAAATTCAACAATCCCTTATTAATTAATAAACTTCGTCTTCTTAATCGTTCATATGTAATATTAGCTAAACAAAATAATCCTGAAGAACACAATCCATGACCAATTATTAAACTATAAGATCCACAAATTCCTGTATAAGTTAAAGTTATTAATCCAGATAATACAATTCCTATATGAGCAACTGAAGAATAAGCAATTAAAGCTTTTAAATCTGTTTGACATAAACAAATTAAACTAACTAATACTCCTCCCACCAAACTAATTCTAATTCAAATATAATTAAATTTTAATCCTATAATTTGTAAAAAAGAAAATACACGTAATAGTCCATATCCTCCTAATTTTAATATAATTCCAGCTAAAATTATAGATCCAGAAACAGGAGCTTCTACATGAGCTTTAGGTAATCATAAATGAACTAAAAATATAGGTATTTTTACTAAAAATGCTATAATTAAAGAAAAATATAAAATATCTAAATTAAAATTATAATTTATTATTAAATAAAAATTTATATGTCCTATAAAATTATATAAATAAAAAATTCCTACTAATATTGGTAAAGAAACTAATAATGTATAAAATAATAAATAAATCCCTGCTTGTAATCGTTCAGGTTGATAACCTCATCCTAAAATTAAAAACAAAGTTGGAATTAATCTTCTTTCAAAAAATAAATAAAATATAAATAAATTTATTCTACTAAAAGTTAAAACTAATAAAATTAATAAAATAATAATATTTAATAAAAATAAATTAACATAATTATTATATTTATAAATTGATTCACTTGCTATAATTATTAAACTAACAATTCATATTCTTAATAAAATTAATCCATAAGAAATTAAATCACAACCAAATAAATAAGAAATACTTATAAAATAATTTCTATATATATTTATAAAAATAAAAATAAAACATAATAAAAATAAAAAATTATGAACCATTCAATATATATTATTAATAAAACATAAAGGTAATAAAAATAAAATAAATATAATAAATTTTAACATTCTAAAATATTAAATCTTTGAAAATAATCATTACCATGAGTTCGAATTATAGAAACTAAAATAGAAAGTCCTAAAACACCTTCACAAACTCTAAAAATTAAAAATATTATTCTAAAAAAATTCTCATAATTAATTAAATTTAAATATAAAAATAATAATAAAAATAATCTTAAAACAATATATTCTAATCTTAAAAGTATAGATAATAAATGTTTACGATTAGAAACAAAAACAAAAACTCCTATTATAAATAAAATTCTTGGAAATAATCAATTTAAAATTATTAACATTAGTTTTAATAGTTTAACAAAAACATTGGTCTTGTAAATCAAAAATAAAATTATATTTTTTAAAACTTCAAGAAAAAAGAAATTCTTTATCATTAATCTCCAAAATTAATATTTTTTTTAAACTATTTCTTGATATTATTCATTTTATTATATTCACTTTATTATTTATTTTTAACTTTATATTTATAAATATAAAACATCCTTTAGCAATAGGATTAATATTATTAATTCAAACAACATTAATTAGATTTACATCAGGATTAATTTCTAAAACATTCTGATTTTCTTATATTTTATTTTTAGTATTTCTAGGTGGTATATTAGTTTTATTTATTTATATTACATCTTTAGCATCAAATGAAATATTTTCTTTTTCTATTAAATTAATAATAATTTCAACATTAATATTTATTATAATAATTATAATTTTACTAATAATTGACAAAAATTTATTAATTAATTATAAAAATTTAGAAATAAAATCAATTAATAATTTAAATTCCTATATTATAGAAAATTCTTTATCATTAAATAAATTATATAATTATCCAACAAATATATTAACAATTATATTAATAATTTATTTATTAATTACTTTAATCGCCGTAGTAAAAATTACTAAATTATTTAAAGGTCCATTACGACCAATATTTAACTAATGAATAAACCTATACGAATAACTCACCCAATTTTAAAAATTACCAATAATTCACTAGTAGATTTACCAGCACCAATTAATATTTCAACTTGATGAAATTTTGGTTCCCTTCTATTTTTATGTTTAATAATTCAAATTATTACTGGTTTATTTTTAGCTATACATTATACTGCAGATATTAATTTAGCATTTAATAGAGTTAATCATATTTGTCGAGATGTAAATTATGGTTGATTATTACGAACAATACATGCTAATGGAGCATCATTTTTTTTTATTTGTATTTATTTACATACAGGACGAGGAATTTATTATGGCTCATATTTATTTACACCAACTTGAATTATAGGAGTAATAATTTTATTTTTAGTTATAGGAGCTGCATTTATAGGTTATGTTTTACCATGAGGACAAATATCTTTTTGAGGAGCTACAGTAATTACTAATTTATTATCAGCAATTCCTTATTTAGGAATTGATTTAGTACAATGAGTTTGAGGGGGATTTGCTGTTGATAATGCAACTTTAACACGTTTCTTTACTTTTCATTTTATTTTACCTTTTATTGTATTAGCTGCTACTATAATTCATATTTTATTTTTACATGAAACAGGTTCAAATAATCCCTTAGGATTAAATTCAAATGAAGATAAAATTCCTTTTCATCCATATTTCACTTACAAAGATATTGTAGGATTTATTATTATAATTATAATTTTAACTTTATTAGTATTAATTAATCCTTATTTATTAGGAGATCCTGATAATTTTATTCCAGCTAATCCTTTAGTTACTCCAATTCATATTCAACCTGAATGATATTTTTTATTTGCTTATGCAATTTTACGATCTATTCCTAATAAATTAGGAGGAGTAATTGCATTAGTTTTGTCTATTTTAATTTTAGTAATTTTACCATTTTATCACTTAAGAAAATTTCGAGGAATTCAATTCTATCCAATTAATAAAATTCTTTTTTGATTAATAACAACAACCGTACTTTTATTAACATGAATTGGAGCACGTCCTGTTGAAGATCCATATGTAATAATTGGACAACTACTAACTATTATTTATTTTTCTTATTTCTTTATTAATCCATTAATTATTAAATGATGAGATAATTTATTAAATTAAGTTAATGAGCTTGAATAAGCATATGTTTTGAAAACATAAAATAGAAATTAAATTTTCTATTAACTTTACTAAAATAAATTAACTAAATTAAATAAATTAAAAAAATTTTAAATCCAATAAAAAATAATAACAAATTTAATGAAAAAGGTAAAAAACTTTTTCAAGCTAAATATATTAATTTATCATAACGAAAACGGGGTAAAGTTCCTCGAACTCAAATAAATAAAAAAGAAATAAAAGTTAACTTAATATAAAAAAAAAAAGAAAATAAATCTCTTCCTAAAAATAATATACAAAATAATATTCTTATAAATAAAATACTTGTGTATTCTGCTAAAAAAATTAAAGCAAATCCTCCTCTTCTATATTCAACATTAAATCCTGAAACTAATTCTGATTCCCCTTCAGCAAAATCAAATGGAGTACGATTAGTTTCAGCTAAAGAAATTCTAAATCAAACTAAAGATATAGGAAATAAAATTAATAAAAATCAAATAAATAATTGATATTTACAAAATATTAATATATTATATCTTCCAATTAAAAAAATAAAACTTAATAAAATTAAAGCTATACTTACCTCATAAGAAATAGTTTGTGCAACAGCCCGTAAACCACCTAATAAAGCAAAATTAGAATTAGAAGATCAACCAGCAATTATTACTGTATAAACTCCTAATCTAGTACAACATAAAAAAAATAACAACCCTAAATTAAAAGAAAATAATTTAACAAATATAGGTATACATATTCATACTAATAAAGATAAAAATAATGAAAAAATAGGAGAAAAATAATAAGAAAGATAATTAGATAATATTGGATAAGTTTGTTCCTTAGTAAATAATTTAATTGCATCACAAAATGGTTGAGGAATTCCTATAATTCCAACTTTATTTGGACCTTTACGAATTTGTATATAACCTAATACTTTACGTTCTAATAAAGTTAAAAAAGCAACTCTAATTAATACAAAAATAATTAATAATAAACTTCTAATAATAAATAATAAAATTTCTATAAAAATCAAGTACTATTTGTAATAAAAATTACATAAATAAATTCTAAATTTATTACACTAATCTGCCAAAATAGTTTATATTAATAAAATTCAATATAAAAATAATAATTTATTAAATATAAGGTCCTTTCGTACTAAAATATTTTAATTTTTTAAAGATAGAAACCAACCTGGCTTACACCGGTTTGAACTCAGATCATGTAAGAATTTAAAAGTCGAACAGACTTAAAATTTAAGCAGCTACACCTAAAATTATATCTTAATCCAACATCGAGGTCGCAATCTTTTTTATTGATAAGAACTCTCCAAAAAAATTACGCTGTTATCCCTAAAGTAACTTAATTTTTTAATCATTAATAAAAGATCAATCATTCATAAATTAATGTAATAATAACATAAAAGTTTATCAAATTTTAATATCACCCCAATAAAATATTATTAATTATTATATATAAAAAAATCCAAAAATTTATAATAAAATTAAATATAAAGATTTATAGGGTCTTCTCGTCTTTTAAATAAATTTTAGCTTTTTAACTAAAAAATAAAATTCTAATATAAATTTTAATGAAACAGTTAATATTTCGTCCAACCATTCATACAAGCCTTCAATTAAAAGACTAATGATTATGCTACCTTTGCACAGTTAATATACTGCGGCCATTTAAAATATATTCAGGGGGCAGGTTAGACTTTTTAAAAATAACAAAAAAGACATGTTTTTGTTAAACAGGCGAATATTAAATTTGCCGAATTCTTTAAAAAAACTTATAAATTATATATATTTATATAAATATATTATACTAATTTTATCATAATTTTTTTATTTTTATAATTAAAATAAATACTTTAATAAATATTTAAAATTATAATAAATAATAATAATAATATTAAAATAAATTATAACATTTTTATTAATAATGGATATTTCTAAACCTATATTTAATAATTATTTAATCAATTTTTAAAAATTTATTTTATAGCTTATCCCATAAAATATTAAAATTAATTAATTATTTAATTAATATAATTAATTAAATAATAAAAAATTTTTAAATTAAATTTATTTCTTAAAGAACTAGATACCTTTAAAAACGAATAACATTTCATTTTTAATATAATATTAAAAATAATTTTATTACATTAACTTTTATATTATATTAACTCTTTTAAAATCGAGAAAATTAAATAATTAATTTATAATTAATAAACCCTGATACACAAGGTACAATAAATTAAATTTTCTTTTATAATAAAAATTTTTCAAAATATTTCAATTTTCTTTCACAATACTATTAAACTATCATAAATATTATTTTTTTTTTATAAAATACTAAAACAATTAATTATATAATTATTTTTAATAAATTAATTTTTTTTAAAAAAAAATTAATAAATAAAATTTAAATCAATTTATATTGATTTGCACAAAAATCTTTTCAATGTAAATGAAATACTTTACTTAATAAGCTTTAAATTGCATTCTAGATACACTTTCCAGTACATCTACTATGTTACGACTTATCTTACTTTAAATAAATAATAAGAGTGACGGGCGATGTGTACATATTTTAGAGCTAAAATCAAATTATTAATCTATATAATTTTACTATCAAATCCACCTTCAATAAATATTTCAAATTTATATTCATTTAAATAATTTTATTGTAACTCATTTTTACTTAAATATAAGCTACACCTTGATCTGATATATTTTTTTAAAAAAAAATTATGAAAATTAACATTCTTATAAAATATTCTAATAACAACGGTATATAAACTGATAACAAATTTAAGTAAGGTCCAACGTGGATTATCGATTATAAAACAAGTCCTCTGAATAGACTAAAAATACCGCCAAATTTTTTAAGTTTCAAGAACATAACTATTACTACCTTAAGATTTTAAAATTACATTTTAAATAATAGGGTATCTAATCCTAGTTTAAATTTAAAATTTTCAAGAATCAATAATATAATATAATAAAATTTTATAAATTTAAAAATTTCACCTAATAAATTTAATTAAATTTAAATAAAAAATAATTTAACTTATCTTAAAAAAAATTATTTGCATTATTTGTATAACCGCAGCTGCTGGCACAAATTTAACTAATACTATTTAATATTATTATTTCTAAATTTCTTTAATTAATAATACTTATTATTGCAACTATAAAATTTTCATTTATTATCTAAATAAATAAATATTCACACAAAAATTTACATATAAATTAAATTAATAATAATTTTATAAGCTAAAATAAAACTTTATAATAATTAATAATAAATTATAAATAAATAATTATTAAATAAATATTATAATTAAATAAATAAAATTAGTAATTCATAATTACTTAATTTAAATAACTAAAATTAGTATTTCCTGCTTATCTAAATAGATACATATATAAATATTATTATACATATATCTTATAAATTTATTTAATCAAATAAAATTTACATAATTATTAAATAAATATATGTTATCCCCTAATAACATATATTTATAAATTAATTTAATTAAATAAATTTATATAATTATTAAATATAAATTAACAATTATTTAAAATAATTATAAAATAATAATTTTTTCATATAAAAATAAACATATATTATCCCCTATCATATATTTATACTATATTAATACAATTAATCTAATAAAAATTTATATAAACATTTATATAAAAATTATAATTAAATAAATAAAATTAGTATTTCATAATTACTTAATTTAAATAACTAAAATTAGTATTTCCGGCTTATCTAAATAGATACATATATAAATATTATTATACATATATCTTATAAATTTATTTAATCAAATAAAATTTACATAATTATTAAATAAATATATGTTATCCCCTAATAACATATATTTATAAATTAATTTAATTAAATAAATTTATATAATTATTAAATATAAATTAACAATTATTTAAAATAATTATAAAATAATAATTTTTTCATATAAAAATAAACATATATTATCCCCTATCATATATTCATATTATATCAATACAATTAATCTAATAAAAATTTATATTAATATTTTTATAAAAATCATAATCAAATAAATAAAATTAGTAATTTATAAAAACTTTTACATCTATAAAAATATTAATATAATTTTTTTTTTTTTTTTTTAATAAAAAATTTAAAAATTATTAATAAATTTTATATAATTTATTTAATTAAATTAAAAATATATATATATAAATATATATATATATATATATATATATATATAAATTATTAAAATGATATAAATTAATAAAAAATATCTAAATATAAAATAATTAATAATAACTACTAAAATAAATTATTTTAATAATAATTTTTAATCTCCCTTTCAAAATAATTTTTTTTAATTAATTTTTCATTCTATTTTAATTTTATATTCAACGATTCAAAAAATTATTTTTAGTCTATAAACCAATCAAGATTATTAAATATTTAATAATATATAAATATTTAATTAATTAATAACTTTATAACGATTTATACTAAAAAAAAAATTTAGGAAATTGAAACATAAACATTATTAAATATTTCATATACAAATAAGGATATAATGATAAAAAATATATTTATATATAATTATATATAATAATATAAAGATTTATAAATGAATACCAGAAAATACATACGTATATATATACATATAAATAATTTATTAATAATTAAATTAATATGGTTTTTATACATAATTTCATATATATATAAATAATGTATATAAATATATAAATTTATATATATATATATATATATACAAAAAATAATTACTTATATTAATATTTTTAATATTTCTAATAATAAATAATTCATTCAAAAAAAAAAAGAAAATATAATTATATTTTTTAAAAATTTTTTTTTTTAAAAAAAAAATACTATTTTAATTTATTAAAATAAAAAAAAAAAAAAAAAAAAAAAAAAATTGAGTTGTATTAATATTTGTATAAATATAAAAAAAAGAAAAAAATGTCAATGAAAACGACCTATTAC